GTCATTCATTGAATGATAAATCACTACAAGTGATGGGGATACACGATTTAAATAACGGAAGATCCAATATTTCAAAAGTGTATCTAGAATGACTGGAAAAGTGGAAACAAGACCAGATAGAATTTGATCGTTATGAGAAAATCCAAAATCTTTGTAGATAGAGCCGATTATTAGTTCCCAACCATGCGGCGAATGGAATCCGATACATAAATCGGTTAATAAAAGAATAGAAAATGCTTTTATTGTGTCGCTTAGATTATATAGGAATTCCTGAACCCAAGAGTTAAGAAGAATAAGTTCTTCATTACCTATAATAGAATAACCACTTAGAATAACGAAACAAATTATATTGGTCGAGAAGGACAAAATTGTATGGATACAATCTTCATTGTGCAACTTGATCAATTGAATCGTTTCTTTATGGATTCCTATAGAAAGCTTTTTTAGATGTGTCTTCGGATATTCCTTTATCGCCTCGTCGAACAGTAAGAGCTCCTCTAATTCTATGAATTTTTCTAGAAGACTCTTTTCTTGAATTTCATTCAAAAGAGTTTCGGATTGCTTGGTATTCCACCAATTAGTAACCCAAAACTCCAGACTTTTATTACGTGCTAGAAAGCTCCACCAGGGTAAAAAGACTATAGATACAAGAAATAGAAGGGGAATAAATGCTTTTTTTCCTTTTTTTTTTTTCATTCAAAATTGTTAAGTTCATTTTTTAAAGTGGCCTCATTCGTCGACTCTATGGGATCTAATATTTTATTTTTCACCAAAACGAGTTCTATTCCAAGGTATCGAATCATTTTCTGTTTTTTTATTTGTGAGTCGGTAATTAGTCCTTGATAATTTTGAAGAATCTTGCAAGAATACAGAAATCGAATAAGAGTCCATCGAGTGTGAAAATAAGGAAAAAAGAAAGTTTCCAGCTATTTCAATTGGTCAAATTCGAAGAAATTCCTTCCTTTAGCCTTTAGATGAATCCCCGAAACCCACTTTAGTTAATAGTTAATGAATTCGGATTTCGAGACAAAAAACTCTCCAAATATTGAAAAAAGCGTTGACTACCATAGCACAAAAATAATTGAGAAAATTTTCGGAATGTGATGATCAAAATGTTGGGTCATTCATTAAAGTAAAGAGAGGAGAGCGAAAGAAGGGAGAAAACGAAACATCGCGAGAGATAATTTAGTTAGCCGAGCTATTTGTCTCTAACCTATCAATTCAAAATATTGAAACTAAACAAAAAATTTCTTTATTTCAAAATTTTGGGGATGAATCTATCCTTATTTCGATTTGTTACTTTTTTTGATAATGGCTTACGTCGAGTGGATTTCCATACGTATAAAATATCTTTTTTGCAAACAACCCCCCTTTTTTTGCATGTTCCATTCCAGATATCTATATAATAATAATAATATGCGTTTGCCTTGGTTCGAATGGACGTTCTAACGAAATTTTCGTTAAGTTATACCGTAATAAAAAAAAGAGATTGTAAGGTTTTTCTACCGCCAACCTAGACTAAGAAAGCATTTATTGTTCCGTCCATTTCAAAATACTTCAACCGGTACGCACAAGAAATAGGCCAATTCGGCAGCTTTTTGTTCCATTTCTCGTGGAGTTAAATTCTCATCAGTACGAGTTAAAGGAACGGCCCCCTGGCCTCTGATTTCTAGATAAAGGACACGCCGAGGATAAATACCCTCTTTAAGTTCTATTCTGATAGACTGAATATCATTTATAAGGAATCGGAGGAAGATGCGACGATTTTTTCCCGGAAATCCCCAACGAAAAATACACACTATTCCTTCTTTTTTATCGAATAGATCATAACCGCTACCTACATTCCACGAAATTGTGCACCACAAATAGGAGCTAATAAAGAGGCCCGCGATCCCATAGAAAGACATCACGATCCCTTGTGGAAAAAAAAGGATTTGTTGAGAGGGAAATAAAGATATCAAATTCCTACCAAGATAGCTGGAAGTTCCAACTAATAAAAATCCTAATGAACCTAAAAAAAGGATAAAGGCCCAGCATAAATTACTTGTTTTTCTAGACCCCCTTATAAGCTCTATCCATATACGTTCTGATCGCCAATTCATACTAATCTAGTTGCATTTAATTTGAATTGATAGAATAACTAAAAAGAATTTCACTTATACTTTACTTAACGCTACATTTCTGAAGTAACTCTCATCAACTAGCACTATTCTAATGTGAACCTGTAGAGATAATTCATAAAATTCGTTTGATCGAAAATAAGGTCCCCTTCATATGAACCCGCCCTTGATATCTACAAGCATTTACTTTCTATTTCAAACATGGACCGACCGTGATTTGAAAATAGTTCAAATGTACCCCTATATCGGATATCGGGTTTCGTATGCATAAGAGTTCTTGCACTTATGTTCGAAAGAAATCACGCATTATACCATATTCCACTTTACACCCAACTAAATAGATATCCGTGTTATGATTCAATAAAGTCGAAGTCTTTTAA